TATGTTATTCGTGCATTATTTTAATGCCACATTAATATTGTACAGTACATTAAACCAATTATCGTACATAATACATTAAATCTTAATTCCACAGTACAACCAAAACAACATGAATATTGTCACAGTAACCTAAATTAATGCCCAAAAGACTGGATTTTCCGTGACACGTGCATAAACCATCCTATTACGTTTATCCTTGTCCAAATGACTATCCCCTTCCATTGGTGGTCCCTTAATCTACCATCCTCCGTGAAACCATCAACCCGCCCACTAGGACCTCTCTTCTCGCTCCGGGCCCATAACACTTGGGGGTAGCTAATATGAAACTATACCTGACATCTGGTTCTTACCTCAGGGCCATATCCTGTAAAATCGCCCACACGTTCCTCTTAAATAAGACATCTCGATGGATTAATGTCTAATCAGCCCATGATCAACATAACTGTTCTGTCATGCCTTTGGTATTTTTTTATTTTCGGGATGCGAGGCTCAGCTAAGCCGTCAAAGGCTTGATATAGTCAATTACAGTCAAGCTGGACTTCCTGTCTAACATTCAAGATCCCCAAAGGATTAAGCTCTTGAGTATTTTATGAATGCTTGTAAGACATAAAAAAGAATTAATACTAACTTCCCACTCAACCCATCACTTTACCGAGAAGTGAGCCAAAAATGGGATTTTAATAGACTTATTAGGAGTAATTATTCTAAATTAACACTTTTGTCCCTATCACCTTATTAGACCTTTACACGTCCAGCTTCTCAAAATTAACTAACCAAAAACTTTGTCACAACATACATTCCCTAAATCTACCAGTTTACGTAGCTTAAATTTCAAAGCAAGGCACTGAAAATGCCTAGATGAATCACAAGATTCCATAAACATAAAGGTTTGGTCCTAGCCTTAATATTAACTGTCAGCAAAATTACACATGCAAATATCCGTAAGCCAGTGAGTTCAGCCCTATGTTTTCTACAGATCACAAGGAGCAAGTATAAAGCACGCGTACCCAAACACGCAGCTAAAAACACTAAGTCTAACCACACCCCCACGGGATACAGCAGTGATAAAATTTAAGCAATGAACGAAAGTTTGACTAAGTTATGCTGACTCCATTAGGGTCGGTAAATTTCGTGCCAGCCACCGCGGTCATACGAAAGACCCAAGTTAATATTCCAACGGCGTAAAGAGTGCTAAAATCCTAAACAAAAACAAATAGAGTTAAGACTTGACTCCGCTGTAAAAAGCCAAAGTTAAAGCAAAAATAAACAACGAAAGTGACTCTAATTTTTGCAGCACTAAAGCTATAACCTAAACTGGGATTAGATACCCCACTATATCTAGCCATAAACATAAATAGTTCATAACACTACTATTCGCCAGAGAACTACAAGCCACCGCTTAAAACTCAAAGGACTTGGCGGTGCTTTATATCCATCTAGAGGAGCCTGTTCCATAATCGATGATCCCCGATCTACCTTACCACTCCTTGCTAATTCAGCCTATATACCGCCATCTTCAGCTGACCCTAAAAAGGAAACAAAGTAAGCTAAAAAAGTAAATACTAAAGAAGTTAGGTCAAGGTGTAGCCCATGGAGTGGAGCGAAATGGGCTACATTTTCTAATCCTAGAACATCACGAAACTCTATGTGAAACCCATAGAATAAAGGAGGATTTAGTAGTAAATTAAAACTAGAGTGTTTAATTGAATAGAGCAATGAAGCACGCACACACCGCCCGTCACCCTCCTCAAAACCTTAACAATTAAAAGTCCATAACGCCTAATTATAAAAGATTAAGAGGAGACAAGTCGTAACAAGGTAAGTGTACTGGAAAGTGCACTTGGAAGAATCAAAATATAGCTTAAACAAAGCATCTGACTTACACTCAGAAGATTTCAATCCTAATGAATATTTTGAACTATATCTAGCCCAACAAACTACCAAATTAACTACAACATACACATAAATCAAATCATTTACCAAAAATTAGTATAGGTGATAGAAAATTTAACTTTGGCGCTATAGATAAAGTACCGTAAGGGAATGATGAAAGAAAAACCTAAGTGAACAAAAGCAAAGATTAAACCTTCTACCTTTTGCATAATGAACTAACTAGAAAAACCCTGACAAAAAGAACTTTAGCCAGAAACCCCGAAATCAAGCGAGCTACCCTAAAACAGCCTTTTACAGGGCCAACTCATCTATGTAGCAAAATAGTGAGAAGATTTTAAGGTAGAGGTGAAAAGCCTACCGAGCCTGATGATAGCTGGTTGTCCAGAAAAGAATTTCAGTTCATCTTAAAGCTTACCCACCTTACCATTTAAAACACCTGTAAGCTTTAAAATTAACCTAAAGAGGTACAGCTCTTTAGATAAAGGATACAACCTTAAGTAAAGAGTAACCGTTATTACATCCATAGTAGGCCTAGAAGCAGCCATCAATGAAGAAAGCGTTAAAGCTCAACACTACATTACACCTTATCCCAATTATAACCATCAACTCTTACTGACCAACTGGACCAATCTAATTATAATTAGATGCAATACTGTTAGTATAAGTAATAAGAAAAATAATTCTCCTAGCACAAGTTTATATCAGGGCGAATACATCACTGATAGTTAACAACCCGGATACACTACCCCAACAACTAGAAGACGTATCACCAATCTTTTGTTAACCCAACACAGGAGTGCATTTTAGGAAAGATTAACAAATGTAAAAGGAACTCGGCAAACACAAACCCCGCCTGTTTACCAAAAACATCACCTCTAGCATTACCAGTATTAGAGGCACCGCCTGCCCAGTGACGCAAGTTAAACGGCCGCGGTATCCTGACCGTGCAAAGGTAGCATAATAATTTGTTCCTTAATTAGGGACTTGTATGAATGGCATCACGAGGGTTTAACTGTCTCTTACATTCAATCAATGAAATTGACCTTTCCGTGAAGAGGCGGAAATAGCAAAATAAGACGAGAAGACCCTATGGAGCTTAAATTGATATTCCAACTTAAATATTTCAACTCTACTTGACACAAAATTATTAACAACTGGAATTAAAATTTTGGTTGGGGTGACCTCGGAGCATAAAAAAACCTCCGAAAGACAAATATCAAGACCTACTAGTCTAAATTATTAAAGTCTAAACATTGACCCAGAACTAAATCTGACCAATGGACCAAGTTACCCTAGGGATAACAGCGCAATCTTGTTAGAGAGTCCATATCGACAACAGGGTTTACGACCTCGATGTTGGATCAGGACATCCCAATGGTGCAGCAGCTATTAAAGGTTCGTTTGTTCAACGATTAAAGTCCTACGTGATCTGAGTTCAGACCGGAGCAATCCAGGTCGGTTTCTATCTATTTATTTATTTCTCCCAGTACGAAAGGACCAGAGAAATGAGGCCAACTTAACATAAGCGCCTTAACACCTAACAAATGATGTCATATCAACTTACAAAGTGCATCCTTAGCCCCAAACCTAACCCCCTATATAAGGGATAGTTAAGATGGCAGAGCCCGGTAATTGCGTAAGATTTAAAATCTTATAACCAGAGGTTCAACTCCTCTTCTTAACAAAATGTTTATCATCAATTTCTTATCATTAATTATTCCCATCCTACTAGCCATAGCTTTCCTAACATTAGTAGAACGCAAAATCCTAGGCTATATGCAACTTCGCAAAGGACCAAACATCGTAGGCCCATACGGAATTCTACAACCATTCGCCGACGCACTAAAACTCTTCATTAAAGAGCCAATACGACCTGCAACCTCATCTATTTTTCTATTCTCCATCGCCCCTACCCTCGCCCTCGCCCTAGCACTTTCCCTATGAATCCCACTCACACTACCCCAGCCTCTTATCAACATAAATATAGGTTTCCTATTTATTCTAGCTATATCCAGTATATCAGTGTATTCAATTCTATGGTCAGGCTGAGCATCCAACTCAAAATACTCCCTATTTGGTTCATTACGAGCCATAGCACAAACCATTTCTTACGAAGTATGCCTAGCCATTATCCTCCTCTCAATCATACTAATCAGTGGCTCCTTCTCAATACTGTCCTTATCATCATCTCAAGAACAAATATGAATAATCCTCCCAGCATGACCCCTAGCCATAATATGATTTATTTCCACACTAGCCGAAACTAACCGAGCCCCCTTTGACCTAACCGAAGGTGAATCAGAACTAGTGTCAGGTTTCAACGTAGAATATGCAGGGGGACCATTCGCCCTATTCTTCATAGCCGAATACATAAACATTATCCTCATAAATGCCCTAACAACTATTCTATTCTTCGGTCCCACATACAACCCCCTCACACCAGAACTATCCACATGCAACTTCGCTATCAAAACACTAATCTTATCCTCAGTATTTTTATGAATTCGAGCATCCTACCCACGCTTCCGTTACGACCAACTAATACATTTACTATGAAAAAATTTTTTACCCCTAACACTAGCCCTATGTATATGATATATTGCCATCCCAATCTCCACAGCAAGCATCCCTCCAATACTATAGAAATATGTCTGACAAAAGAGCTACTTTGATAGAGTAATACATAGAGGTTCAAGCCCTCTTATTTCTAGAATTTTAGGACTTGAACCTAACCTGAGAATTCAAATTTCTCCGTGCTACCAATTACACCAAATCCTAGTAAGGTAAGCTAGTTAAGCTATCGGGCCCATACCCCGAAAACGTTGGTTCCAACCCTTCCCATACTAATTAATACCATCGCATTTATCCTAATCATATTCACTATGATCCTAGGCACTACCATTACAATAACAAGCTCACACTGAATACTCACATGACTAGGTCTAGAAATCAATATACTATCGATAATTCCCCTTATAACAATTAACAAAAATCCACGATCAACCGAAGCCGCATCAAAATATTTTTTAACCCAAGCAACTGCATCCATAATCCTAATATTCGCCATCACAAACAACTTTCATCACTCAGGACAATGAGATATCCAACAACCACCCAACCCACTTACATCCCTGACACTCCTTATCGCCCTAACAATAAAACTAGGCCTAGCTCCTTTCCACCTATGAGTACCAGAAGTCACCCAAGGAATCCCACTACTATCAGGATTAATTCTGTTAACCTGACAAAAACTAGCTCCAATCTCAATCCTCTATCAACTCTCCCCATTCATAGAAAAGAACCTAATCTTATCCATATCCATCCTATCAATCCTCTTAGGAGGCTGAGGAGGCCTAAACCAAACCCAACTACGAAAAATCATAGCATATTCATCAATCGCCCACATAGGCTGAATAATGGCAGTAATAATTTACAACCCCTCTACAATAATCCTAAACCTAATCATCTACATTATCCTTACTGTAACCCTCTTTGTCTCACTAAACTCCCTATCCATCACAACTACTTCATCACTCACTTCAACATGAAATTCACACCCCCTAATAACCCTAGCAACCCTCTTATGCTTAATATCTTTAGGAGGCCTACCTCCCCTCACCGGTTTCTTACCAAAATGACTCATCATCCAAGAGATAATCTTCAATGACATGATCGCAACTAGCCTAACCATAGCAATAATAGCCCTTCTAAACCTATTCTTCTACATACGACTTATTTACTCAACTTCCCTCACCCTATTTCCACTACCCAACAACACCAAATTTAAATGACACCACCCAAACCAAAAAACCCCTACAACAATCCCTACAATATTAATAATTTCATCTTTCTACTTACCTCTTACACCAATAATCACAACTATGATATAGAAATTTAGGTTAATTCAGACCAAGAGCCTTCAAAGCTCTAAGTAAGTTCATAGACTTAATTTCTGACCATAAGGACTGCAGACCTTCCATCTACATCTAATGAACGCAAATCAATAGCTTTAATTAAGCTAAATCCTTCCTAGACTGATAGGATTTTAACCTACAAATCTTTAGTTAACAGCTAAACACCTTAATCAACTGGCTTCAATCTACTTCTCCCGCCTAAAAAAAGAAAGGAGGCGGGAGAAGTCCCGGCAGGATTGAAGCTGCTCCTTTGAATTTGCAATTCAACATGCAATGCACCTCAGGACTTCATTGGTAAAAAGAGGGATAAACCTCTGTAGTTAGATTTACAGTCTAATGCCTCACTCAGCCATTCTACCTATGTTCATCAACCGTTGACTATTCTCAACTAATCATAAAGACATCGGAACCCTCTATATAATCTTTGGTGCTTGAGCCGGAATAGTAGGAACAGGACTAAGCATCCTAATTCGAGCAGAACTAGGCCAACCTGGCTCCCTATTAGGAGATGACCAAATCTACAATGTAATTGTCACTGCCCACGCATTCGTAATAATTTTCTTTATAGTAATACCTATTATGATCGGCGGGTTCGGAAACTGACTAGTCCCCCTGATAATTGGTGCACCCGACATAGCCTTCCCACGAATAAATAACATAAGCTTCTGACTCTTACCACCTTCCTTCCTCCTCCTGCTAGCATCCTCCATAGTTGAATCTGGAGCCGGAACAGGATGAACTGTATACCCACCTCTAGCAGGAAATCTAGCACATGCTGGAGCCTCTGTCGACCTGACAATTTTCTCTCTTCACCTAGCAGGAGTATCCTCTATTCTCGGAGCTATTAATTTCATTACTACCATCATCAACATGAAACCACCCGCTATATCACAATACCAAACACCCCTATTTGTCTGATCTGTCCTCATCACAGCCGTTCTTCTCCTGCTATCCCTCCCAGTATTAGCTGCAGGAATTACTATACTCCTAACAGACCGTAATCTTAACACAACCTTCTTCGACCCCGCAGGAGGTGGAGACCCAGTACTTTACCAACACCTATTTTGATTCTTCGGCCACCCAGAAGTCTATATTCTTATTCTTCCCGGATTCGGAATAATCTCACACATTGTCACATATTATTCAGGAAAAAAAGAACCCTTCGGATATATAGGCATGGTCTGAGCTATGATGTCTATTGGATTCCTAGGTTTCATTGTATGGGCACACCACATATTTACAGTAGGAATAGACGTAGATACTCGAGCCTACTTTACATCTGCCACAATAATCATTGCTATCCCAACAGGAGTGAAAGTATTCAGCTGATTAGCTACTCTCCACGGAGGAAACATTAAATGGTCACCAGCCATATTATGAGCACTAGGATTCATTTTCCTATTCACAGTAGGCGGACTAACCGGAATCGTCCTATCAAATTCATCCCTAGACATTGTACTTCACGACACATACTACGTAGTAGCCCATTTCCACTACGTTCTTTCCATAGGAGCAGTGTTTGCCATTATAGGAGGCTTCGTTCACTGATTCCCCCTTTTTACCGGCTACACACTAAGTGATATATGAGCTAAAACACACTTCACCATTATATTTATTGGTGTAAATATAACTTTCTTCCCTCAACATTTCCTTGGACTCGCAGGCATACCACGACGGTATTCCGACTACCCAGACGCTTACACCACATGAAACACAATCTCATCTATGGGTTCATTCATCTCCCTAACAGCCGTAATCCTAATAATTTTTATAATCTGAGAAGCATTCGCATCAAAACGTGAAGTAACAACAGTATATATAACATCAACAAACCTCGAATGGATCCATGGATGTCCACCACCATTCCACACCTTTGAAGAACCAGCCTATGTAAAACCTGCTAATTAAGAAAGGAAGGATTCGAACCCCCCAAAACTGGTTTCAAGCCAGCCCCATATCCAATATGTCTTTCTCAAAATGAGGTATTAGTAAAATTAATTACATAACTTTGTCAAAGTTAAGTTATAAGCCCAATACTTATATACCTCTATGGCTTATCCCCTTCAAATAGGACTTCAAGATGCTTCATCCCCAATTATAGAAGAATTAACTGGTTTCCATGACCATACCCTCATAATCGTATTTCTTATTAGCACCCTAGTTCTATATATTATTTCACTAATATTAACCACTAAACTAACCCACACTAGCACTATGGATGCCCAGGAAGTAGAGACCATCTGAACAATCCTTCCAGCTGTTATCCTAGTTATAATTGCTCTACCCTCCCTTCGCATTCTTTATATGATAGATGAAATCAACGACCCAGCACTAACAGTAAAAACTATAGGACATCAATGATATTGAAGCTATGAATACACCGACTTCAATGATCTAATATTTGACTCCTACATAATCGCCACATCCGACCTTAAACCTGGGGAACTACGCCTCCTAGAAGTAGACAACCGAGTCGTCCTTCCAATAGACCTGCCTGTCCGCATGTTAGTTTCCTCAGAAGATGTTCTACACTCATGAGCAGTACCCTCACTAGGAATCAAAACAGATGCTATTCCAGGACGACTAAACCAAGCCACCCTATCATCCACACGACCAGGATTATTTTACGGCCAATGTTCTGAAATCTGCGGTTCCAACCACAGTTTCATACCAATCGTAGTCGAAATAGTCCCACTTAAACATTTCGAATCATGATCAACAACAATACTTTAGACCCCATTATGAAGCTATTAAAGCATTAACCTTTTAAGTTAAAGACAGGACACCAATTGTCCCATAATGGTATGCCACAATTAGATACATCTTCATGATTTATTACCATTACAGGAACTACACTAACCCTATTCATTATCTTCCAATTAAAATTCAAAACTTTCACTTTCCACCCCCAACCACAAACCAAAAATTTTATACACACCAAACCAACCAATCCTTGAGAACTAAAATGAACGAAAATCTATTCACCCCTTTCACTACCCCTACACTTTTAGGCCTACCCCTTGTTATTGCAATCATTATATTCCCATCCATCCTTTTCCCACAACCAAAACGACTAATCAATAATCGCCTCACTACTTTTCAATCATGACTCATAAACGCAATCATTAAACAAATAATAAATATGCACAGCCTAAAAGGGCGCGCCTGAACACTCTTACTCACATCCCTAATTATTTTTATTGGCTCCACAAACCTCCTAGGCCTCCTACCCCACTCATTTACCCCTACCACCCAACTCTCTATAAATCTGGGAATAGCCATCCCATTATGAACAGGAACAGTTTTACTAGGATTCCGACACAAAACTAAATCATCACTAGCCCACTTTCTACCCCAGGGAACTCCACTACCACTAATCCCAATACTCATTATCATCGAATCCATCAGCCTATTAATCCAACCTATAGCCCTCGCTGTACGACTAACAGCCAACATTACAGCTGGCCACCTCCTAATTCACCTAATCGGAGGAGCTGCCTTAGCAATCTATTCTATTAGCCCAATCGGATCACTGGCAGCATTTATCATCCTCACACTCCTTACAATTCTAGAATTCGCAGTAGCCCTAATTCAAGCCTACGTCTTCACCCTACTAGTAAGCCTATACCTACATGACAATACCTAATGACACACCAAACACATGCCTTCCATATAGTAAACCCCAGCCCCTGACCATTAACTGGAGCTATATCAGCTCTCCTCCTAACATCAGGAATAGTAATATGATTTCACTATCAATCTACCACACTCCTCCTTATAGGCATCTTATCCAGCATCCTTACTATAGCTCAATGGTGACGAGACGTAATCCGCGAAGGAACATTCCAAGGCCACCACACCCCCGTAGTCCAAAAAGGCCTACGCTATGGCATAGTCCTATTTATTATCTCCGAAGTATTTTTCTTTGCAGGCTTCTTCTGAGCATTCTACCACTCCAGCCTAGCCCCCACTCCCGAACTAGGAGGATGCTGACCACCAACTGGAATCACTCCACTAAATCCTCTAGATGTCCCATTACTTAACACCTCCGTCCTCCTAGCCTCCGGAGTATCAATTACATGAGCCCATCACAGCCTCATAGAAGGTAACCGAATACCAATAATTCAAGCACTTTTCATCACTATCATTTTAGGAATCTATTTTACTATCTTACAAGGCTCCGAATATATAGAAACCTCCTTTACTATTTCAGATAGCGTATACGGCTCAACATTCTTCATAGCAACAGGTTTCCACGGCCTACACGTCATAATCGGAACAACATTTCTTATCGTATGCCTAATCCGCCAAATCCAATTTCATTTCACATCCACTCACCACTTCGGCTTTGAAGCAGCAGCATGATACTGACACTTCGTAGATGTTGTCTGACTATTCCTATACGTTTCCATCTATTGATGAGGATCCTAACTTTTCTAGTATAACTCAGTACTTGTGACTTCCAATCACCCAGTTTTGGTCCTACTCCAAAGAAAAGTAATAAATATATTAATCGCACTAACAATTAATTTCAGCCTAGCCTCACTATTAATCCTAATTGCCTTTTGAATTCCACAAATAAATATCTATTCAGAAAAAGTAAGCCCATATGAATGTGGATTTGATCCAATAGGCTCCGCCCACCTACCCTTCTCAATAAAATTCTTCTTAGTAGCCATTACGTTTCTCCTATTTGACCTAGAAATCGCCCTCCTCATTCCACTTCCATGAGCTCTTCAACTAACCTTTATTAATTCAACTACAACCCTCTCACTTCTTCTCCTAATTATCCTAGCCTTAGGCCTAGCTTATGAGTGAACAAACAAAGGCCTCGAATGAAATGAATAGTAGTTAGTTTAACTCAAAACAATTGATTTCGGCTCATTAAATTATGATTCAATTCATAACTACTATTAATGTCCCTAACCATATTCAACCTCTACATCACTTTCTTAGCCTCCCTAATGGGCACAATGATCTTTCGCTCACACATAATATCATCCCTTCTATGTCTAGAAGGAATAATATTATCCCTCTTTCTCATAATATCTATCTCCATTACTTTTACACACTCATCTTTTTCTTATACCCTACCCATTATTCTACTTGTCCTAGCTGCATGCGAGGCAGCCGTAGGATTAGCTTTACTCGTAAAAGTCTCAAACACATACGGCTCAGACTACGTACAAAACCTCAACCTACTACAATGCTAAAAATCACTATACCCATAATTATAATAATTCCAATAGTCTGACTATCAAACAACAAGTATATCTGAATCAACACATCCATATATAGCTTTTTAATTAGCCTTCTAACTATCACAACCCTAATTACCCCCTACAACTCCATACACTTCTCAACACTATTTTTCACCGATCCCTTGTCTACACCACTCCTAATCCTCACATCATGACTCACCCCACTGATAATTATTGCTAGCCAAAAACATATATCTAAAGAACCACTTATCTGAAAAAAAACTTACATCTCCCTAATCATCATCCTCCAAACTACACTTATCCTAACATTCTCATCAACCGAACTAATCATATTTTACATCCTATTTGAAGCCACACTAATTCCAACCCTAATTATCATTACACGATGAGGAAACCAAACTGAACGCCTAAACGCTGGCTCATATTTCCTATTCTACACACTTATAGGATCCCTACCCCTCTTAATCGCATTAATCTATATATACAAATCAATGGGAACTTTAAACATAACTCTCCTAATGTACAAATCAGACCCACTGTACAACTCATGATCCAACCACCTAGTATGACTAGCATGTATGATAGCATTTATAGTAAAAATACCATTATATGGTCTCCACCTATGATTACCAAAAGCCCACGTAGAAGCCCCAATTGCAGGTTCAATAGTTCTAGCAGCCGTATTATTAAAACTAGGCAGTTATGGAATAATACGTATTTCAACCTTCATCGAACCCCTTAACAAATCTTTAATATACCCATTCATCCTTTTATCTCTGTGGGGCATAATTATAACCAGCTCAATCTGTCTGCGACAAACAGACTTAAAATCACTAATTGCATACTCATCAGTAAGCCACATAGCCCTAGTGATTATCGCTATCCTCATCCAAACCCCATCAAGCTATATAGGAGCTACAGCCATAATAATTGCCCACGGACTAACCTCCTCAGCTCTATTCTGCCTAGCCAATACTAACTATGAACGCATCCACAGCCGAACTATACTCCTAGCGCGAGGATTACAAACTATCCTACCATTAATAGCCCTCTGATGACTACTAATCTCACTCACAAACCTAGCCCTCCCTCCATCCATCAACCTGATCGGTGAACTAATAATTATCATCTCATCATTCTCATGATCTCACCCAACCATTCTACTCATAGGAGCCAACATATTAATTACCGCATCATACTCACTATATATGCTAACCACCACACAACGAGGCAAAACTACCACCCACACTATAAATATCAAACCATCATTTACACGTGAACACACACTTATTTCCCTCCACCTCCTTCCCATCCTCCTTCTAACTGCTAAACCAAGCCTAATCCTAGGCCTCACCTTCTGTAATTATAGTTTATTAAAAACTTTAGACTGTGAATCTAAGAATAAAGAATTACATCTTTTAATTACCAAAAAAGTACAAACAGAGAACTGCTAATTCTTCTGACCCATATATAACAATATGGCTTTTTTACATACTTTATTAGGATAACAGTAATCCATTGGTCTTAGGAACCAAAAACTTGGTGCAACTCCAAACTAAAGTAATCAACATATATTCATTATCCACCCTAGCTATATTTACAACCCTACTTTACCCTCTCCTTTTTTCCATTTTATCACCACCCAACTCCAACTTTCCAAAAAAAGTCACATCATCAATCAAATACGCATTTCTAATCAGCATAATCCCCCTCACAATTTATCTAAACTCCAATAAAGAAGCCTACATCTCCAACTGACATTGAACAACCATCCAATCAATAGAACTCTACACCAGTTTCAAGCTAGACTTCCTATCAATCATCTTCATGCCAATCGCACTTTACGTTACATGATCAATTATAGAATTCTCTACATGATACATACACAACGACCCCAACATTAACCGATTCATACAATATCTTCTTATATTTTTAATCACTATACTAATCCTAGTCTCAGCTAACAACATATTTCAACTCTTCATTGGCTGAGAGGGTGTAGGAATTATATCTTTTCTTCTAATCGGATGATGGTACGGACGATCAGATGCTAATACAGCTGCCCTACAAGCAATTATCTATAACCGAATTGGAGATATCGGATTTGTCCTAACAATAGCCTGACTATTCTCTAATTATAATTCATGAGACTTTCAACAAATCTTCTCAATAAATACAAACTCAAACATTCCAATTCTAGGACTTATCTTAGCAGCTACTGGAAAATCCGCCCAATTCAGCCTACATCCATGACTTCCTTCAGCAATAGAAGGTCCAACACCCGTATCAGCCCTACTCCATTCCAGCACAATAGTTGTTGCAGGAATTTTCCTTCTAATCCGCTTCCACCCTATAATTCAAAACAACCAAAAAATACTCACCCTCATTCTATGTATTGGCGCTCTAACAACCCTATTCACAGCTATCTGTGCCCTTACACAAAATGATATCAAAAAAATTATCGCATTCTCAACTTCCAGCCAACTAGGATTAATAATAGTTACCCTAGGAATCAACCAACCCTATCTATCCTTCCTACATATCTGCACACACGCCTTCTTCAAAGCCATACTATTTATATGCTCAGGATCAATTATCCACAGCCTAAACGACGAACAAGACATTCGAAAAATAGGAGGCTTAGCCAAAATCCTCCCATTCACCACTTCAGCCCTAATCACTGGCAGCCTAGCACTTACAGGCATACCTTTCCTCACAGGATTTTACTCCAAAGACCTCATCATCGAAGCAATGAATACGTCGTATACAAACGCCTGAGCCCTAGTCATCACTCTTATTGCAACCTCACTTACTGCAGCCTACAGCACACGAATTATCTTTTTCGTCCTAACCAACAATCCACGATTTCAACCCATCACTAACATCAATGAAAACCACCCAAACCTAACAAACCCTATCACACGCCTCCTGTTTGGCAGTATCTTTGCAGGATATATTATTTCAAATTTTATCAACCCAGTCACTACCCAAACTATAACCATACCTACCATTATCAAACTTACAGCACTTATCATTACACTTACAGGATTTGTGGTCGCAATAGAACTCAATTCTATAACACTTTACCTAAAACTTTACCCAAACACTTACCACTACAACTTTTCAAACCTATTAGGCTATTTCCCACTAATAATCCACCGCCTAATTCCATATTACAACCTATCTTTCAACCAAAAAATAGCTACATCAACATTAGACTACATCTGAACTGAAAAATCCATACCCAAACTCATCAGCTCACTTCAACAGACAGCTTCAATTTCAACATCAAACCACAAAGGACTAATCACAATTTACTTCCTATCGTTCCTCCTATCAATAGTAATTCTTACAATCACAGTAATCTAAACACCCCGTGTTACTTCTACAATAATAAATACACCAACAAACAAAGACCACCCTGCTACAACTATTAATCAACTACCGTAACTATACATAGCCCCAACACCCACCGAATCCTCCCGAACCAATACCATCTCATCATTATCAACTACAACCCACTCATCCACATCATAAACATTCTCCAACATATCTACCCCCTCATCCCCAAGAACATAAACCACCAACATAGCTTCCATAATCACACCTAATAAAAGTAACATTCACAACCAAATATTCGAACTTCAAGCCTCAGGATATTCCTCAGTAGCCATAGCAGTAGTATAACCAAACACCACCAACATACCCCCCAAATAAATTAAAAACACCATTAATCCTATATACGAACTACCATAAATCATCATCAACCCACACCCCACCCCACCACTTACGATTAACCCTAAACCAGCATAAATAGGAGAAGGTTTCGCAGCAACACCAACGAATCCCACTACCATGATTGTTATTAAAATAAACATTAAATATGTCATAATTACTACATGGATTTAAAACCAAGACTAATGACATGAAAAACCATCGTTGTCCATTCAACTATAGTAACCCATAATGACAATTATACGAAAAACCCACCCACTAATAAAACTAGTTAATCACGCATTTATCGACCTCCCAGCGCCATCAAACATCTCTGGTTGATGAAACTTTGGATCACTCCTAGGAATGTGCCTAATCATTCAAATCACCTCAGGCCTCTTCCTAGCTATACACTACACACCCGACACCCTCACAGCATTCTCATCCGTCACCCACATTTGCCGAGATGTAAACTATGGATGACTAATCCGCTACATTCATGCCAACGGAGCATCCCTATTCTTTATTTGCCTATACCTACACATCGGCCGAGGAATCTATTATGGCTCCTACTCCTACATAGAAACCTGAAACATCGGTATCATCCTATTATTTTTAACAATAGCCACAGCTTTCATAGGTTACGTACTCCCATGAGGCCAAATATCTTTCTGGGGAGCAACCGTCATTACCAATCTCCTATCAGCCATCCCATACATTGGAACAGACCTTGTAGAATGAATCTGAGGGGGCTTCTCAGTAGATAAAGCTACCCTTAACCGATTCTTCGCATTCCACTTCATCCTACCATTCATTATCGCCGCCATAGCCATAGTACACCTTCTCTTCCTTCATGAGACCGGATCCAACAACCCCCTAGGAATCCCATCAGACTGCGATAAAATCCCATTCCACCCATACTACACAACCAAAGACTTCCTAGGAATTGTACTCCTTCTAACTTTCTTCCTCATTCTAGTTTTATTTTTCCCAGATCTATTAGGAGACCCAGACAATTATTCGCCCGCAAATCCCTTAAATACTCCACCACATATTAAACCAGAGTGATATTTCCTCTTTGCATACGCAATTCTACGCTCAATTCCCAATAAACTAGGAGGAGTCATCGCATTAATCCTCTCAATCCTCATTCTAGCCCTATTACCACATATTCAAACAGCCAGCCAACGAAGCCTAATATTCCGACCCATCAGCCAATTCCTATTCTGACTATTAGTATCTGATGTCCTTATCCTAACATGAATCGGAGGCCAACCAGTCGAACCACCATTCATCATTATCGGACAAATCGCATCCCTTTCGTACTTTACAATCATTCTAGCCCTCATACCAATTGCAGGAATCATCGAAAACAAAATATTAAAATGAAGAAGCTTTGATAGTATAACAATTACCCAGGTCTTGTAAACCTGAAATGAGGAGCTCCTCCTCTCAAAGCATCAAGGAGAAGATTTTACATCCTACCTCCAACTCCCAAAGCTGGAATTCTACTTAAACTACTCCTTG